AATGAATTGCCTGATAAAAAGGATTACCTTGATAGGGTAAATCATGCAGTTTTCTGCATTCATTGACTGATTTATATATTATTTATGAAGAAGGTTTTATATTTAATAGAATTAAACTATTTCTAAAAGTATCAAAAACTTTTGTGCATCATACACCAAAATATATTTATATAAAAAGATAAGCTAATAAAGCTACTGGGTTCATACCCCATTTATAAAGGTTATAATCCTTTTCTTTTTAATTTTTAATAATTCATCAAAAATTTTATTTATTACAATTATAATTATTGGAACATTAATCACAGTTACATCTAATTCTTGGTTAGGAGCTTGAATAGGTTTAGAAATTAATTTGTTATCTTTTATCCCCCTATTAAGAGATAATAATAATTTAATATCTACAGAAGCTTCTTTAAAATATTTTTTAACCCAAGCTTTAGCTTCAACTGTTTTATTATTTTCTTCAATTTTATTAATATTAAAAAATAATTTAAATAATGAAATTAATGAATCTTTTACATCCATAATTATTATATCAGCTTTACTATTAAAAAGTGGGGCCGCTCCTTTCCATTTTTGATTTCCTAATATAATGGAAGGATTAACATGAATAAATGCTTTAATATTAATAACTTGACAAAAAATTGCACCTTTAATACTAATTTCTTATCTTAATATTAAATATTTATTATTAATTAGAGTAATTTTATCAGTAATTATTGGAGCTATCGGAGGATTAAATCAAACTTCTTTACGAAAATTAATAGCATTTTCTTCTATCAATCATTTAGGATGAATATTAAGATCTTTAATATTTAGAGAATCAATTTGACTTATTTATTTTTTTTTTTATTCATTTTTATCATTTGTACTAACATTTATATTTAATATTTTTAAATTATTTCATTTAAATCAATTATTTTCTTGATTTGTTAACAGAAAAATTTTAAAATTTACGTTATTTATAAATTTTTTATCATTAGGAGGATTACCCCCATTTTTAGGATTTTTACCAAAATGACTTGTAATCCAACAATTAACATTATGTAATCAATATTTTTTATTAACATTAATAATAATATCAACTTTAATTACACTATTTTTTTATTTACGAATCTGTTATTCTGCTTTTATAATAAATTATTTCGAAAATAATTGAATCATAAAGATAAATATAATTAGTAATAATACTAATATATATCTAATTATAACTTTTTTTTCAATTTTTGGATTATTCATAATTTCTTTATTTTATTTTATATTTTAAGGCTTTAAGTTAATAAAACTAATAACCTTCAAAGCTATAAATAAAGAAATTTCTTTAAGCCTTAGTAAAAATTACTCCTTCAAAATTGCAGTTTGATATCATTATTGACTATAAGACCTAATAAAATTTGTCCTTATTTGATTAAGAAGAATAAATCTTATAAATAGATTTACAATCTATCGCCTAAACTTCAGCCACTTAATCAATAACCGCGACAATGGTTATTTTCTACAAATCATAAAGATATTGGAACTTTATATTTTATCTTTGGAGCCTGAGCTGGAATAGTCGGAACATCATTAAGAATTTTAATTCGAGCCGAATTAGGTCACCCTGGAGCATTAATTGGAGATGATCAAATTTATAATGTAATTGTAACTGCACATGCTTTTATTATAATTTTTTTTATAGTTATACCTATTATAATTGGTGGATTCGGAAATTGATTAGTACCTTTAATATTAGGTGCTCCTGATATAGCATTCCCACGAATAAATAATATAAGATTTTGATTACTACCCCCTGCTCTTTCTTTATTATTAGTAAGAAGAATAGTTGAAAACGGAGCTGGAACAGGATGAACTGTTTATCCACCTTTATCTGCTGGAATTGCCCATGGAGGAGCTTCAGTTGATTTAGCTATTTTTTCTTTACATTTAGCTGGAATTTCTTCAATTCTAGGAGCTGTAAATTTTATTACAACTGTAATTAATATACGATCAACAGGAATTTCATTAGATCGTATACCTTTATTTGTTTGATCAGTAGTTATTACTGCCTTATTATTACTGTTATCATTGCCAGTATTAGCGGGAGCTATTACTATATTATTAACAGATCGAAATTTAAATACATCATTTTTTGACCCAGCTGGAGGAGGAGACCCTATTTTATACCAACATTTATTTTGATTTTTTGGTCATCCTGAAGTTTATATTTTAATTTTACCTGGATTTGGAATAATTTCTCATATTATTAGACAAGAATCGGGAAAAAAGGAAACTTTTGGTTCTTTAGGAATAATTTATGCTATATTAGCTATTGGATTATTAGGATTTATTGTATGAGCTCATCATATATTCACAGTAGGAATAGACGTAGATACACGAGCTTATTTCACTTCAGCTACTATAATTATTGCAGTTCCTACTGGTATTAAAATTTTTAGCTGATTAGCTACTTTACATGGAACTCAACTTTCTTATTCTCCAGCTATTTTATGAGCTTTAGGATTTGTATTTTTATTCACAGTAGGAGGATTAACAGGAGTTGTTTTAGCTAATTCATCAGTAGATATCATTTTACATGATACTTATTATGTAGTAGCTCATTTTCATTATGTTTTATCAATAGGAGCTGTATTTGCTATTATAGCAGGTTTTATTCATTGATACCCTTTATTTACTGGATTAACATTAAATAATAAATGATTAAAAAGTCAATTTATTACTATATTTATTGGAGTAAATTTAACATTTTTCCCTCAACATTTTTTAGGATTAGCTGGGATACCTCGACGATATTCAGATTATCCAGATGCTTACACAACATGAAATATTGTGTCTACTATTGGATCAACTATTTCATTATTAGGAATTCTATTCTTTTTTTTTATTATTTGAGAAAGTTTAGTATCACAACGGCAAGTAATTTACCCAATTCAATTAAATTCATCTATTGAATGATACCAAAATACTCCCCCAGCTGAACATAGATATTCTGAATTACCACTATTAACAAATTAATTTCTAATATGGCAGATTAGTGCAATAGATTTAAGCTCTATATATAAAGTATTTTACTTTTATTAGAAAATAAATGTCTACATGAGCTAATTTAGGTTTACAAGATAGAGCTTCTCCTTTAATGGAACAATTAATTTTTTTTCACGATCACGCATTATTAATTTTAGTAATAATTACAGTATTAGTAGGATATCTAATATTTATATTATTTTTTAATAATTATGTAAACCGATTCCTTTTACATGGACAATTAATTGAAATAATTTGAACTATTTTACCAGCAATTATTTTATTATTTATTGCTCTTCCTTCTTTACGTTTACTTTACTTATTAGATGAAATTAATGAACCATCCGTAACTTTAAAAAGAATTGGTCATCAATGATATTGAAGCTACGAATATTCAGATTTCAATTCTATTGAATTTGATTCGTATATAATTCCAACAAATGAATTAACAACTGATGGATTTCGATTATTAGATGTTGATAACCGAGTAATTTTACCTATAAACTCTCAAATTCGAATTTTAGTAACAGCTGCTGACGTTATTCATTCTTGAACAGTTCCTGCTTTAGGAGTAAAAGTTGATGGAACACCAGGACGATTAAACCAAACTAATTTTTTTATTAATCGACCAGGTTTATTTTATGGTCAATGTTCAGAAATTTGTGGGGCTAATCATAGATTTATACCAATTGTAATTGAAAGTGTTCCTGTGAATCACTTTATTAAATGAATTTCTAGAAATAATTCTTCATTAGATGACTGAAAGCAAGTATTGGTCTCTTAAACCATTTTATAGTAAATTAGCACTTACTTCTAATGATCAAAAAATTAGTTAAATATATAACATTAGTATGTCAAACTAAAATTATTAAATAATTAATATTTTTTAATCCCACAAATAGCGCCAATTAGATGATTATTACTATTTATTATTTTTTCTATTACATTTATTTTATTTTGTTCTATTAATTATTATTCTTATACTCCAAATTCACCTAAATCTAATGAATTAAAAAATATTAATTTAAATTCAATAAATTGAAAATGATAACAAATTTATTTTCCGTATTTGACCCTTCAGCTATTTTTAATTTATCACTTAATTGATTAAGAACATTTTTAGGAATTTTAATAATCCCATCAATTTACTGATTAATACCTTCTCGTTACAATATTGTATGAAATTCAATTTTATTAACTCTTCATAAAGAATTTAAAACTTTATTAGGACCATCTGGTCATAATGGATCTACTTTTATTTTTATTTCTTTATTTTCATTAATTTTATTTAATAATTTTATAGGATTATTTCCATATATTTTTACAAGAACAAGTCATTTAACTTTAACTTTATCTTTAGCTTTACCTTTATGATTATGTTTTATAATATATGGTTGAATTAACCATACACAACATATATTTGCTCACTTAGTCCCTCAAGGAACACCTGCTGTTTTAATACCTTTTATAGTATGTATTGAAACTATTAGAAATATTATTCGACCTGGAACATTAGCTGTCCGATTAACTGCTAATATAATTGCTGGACATCTATTATTAACTCTTTTAGGAAATACAGGACCTTCTATATCTTATTTATTAGTCACATTTTTATTAACAGCTCAAATTGCTTTATTAGTACTAGAATCAGCTGTAGCTATAATTCAATCTTATGTATTTGCTGTATTAAGAACTCTATACTCTAGAGAAGTAAATTAATGTCTACACACTCAAATCACCCTTTTCATTTAGTGGATTATAGTCCATGACCATTAACAGGAGCTATTGGAGCTATAACAACTGTATCAGGTATAGTAAAATGATTTCATCAATATGATATATCATTATTTTTATTAGGTAATATTATTACTATTTTAACAGTATACCAATGATGACGAGATGTATCACGAGAAGGAACATACCAAGGTTTACATACTTACGCGGTAACTATTGGTTTACGTTGAGGAATAATTTTATTTATTTTATCAGAAGTTTTATTTTTTGTAAGATTTTTTTGAGCTTTTTTTCATAGAAGTTTATCACCCGCTATTGAATTAGGAGCATCATGACCTCCTTTAGGAATTATTTCATTTAATCCATTTCAGATTCCTTTATTAAATACAGCTATTTTATTAGCTTCAGGAGTCACTGTAACTTGAGCTCATCATAGTCTTATAGAAAATAATCATTCACAAACTACTCAAGGTTTATTTTTTACAGTTTTATTAGGAATATATTTTACGATACTTCAAGCTTATGAATATATTGAAGCTCCATTTACTATTGCAGACTCAGTTTATGGATCAACATTTTATATGGCAACAGGATTTCATGGAATTCATGTATTAATTGGAACAACTTTTTTACTAGTATGTTTATTACGACATTTAAATAATCATTTTTCAAAAAATCATCATTTTGGATTTGAAGCAGCTGCATGATATTGACATTTTGTTGATGTAGTTTGATTATTTTTGTATATCACAATTTACTGATGAGGAGGATAATTTAATATTAATTTCATTAATATTAATTAACTAAATTTATTAATAATTAATTATCTATATAGTATAAAAGTATATTTGACTTCCAATCATAAGGTCTATTAACAAATAGTATAGATAATTTTTTCTATTATTTTTATTGCTTTATTAATTTTATTAATTACAACTATTGTTATAATTTTAGCTTCAATTTTATCAAAAAAAGCTTTAATTGACCGAGAAAAAAGATCCCCGTTCGAATGCGGATTTGACCCAAAATCTTCATCTCGATTACCATTTTCCTTACGATTTTTTTTAATCACTATTATTTTTTTAATTTTTGATGTAGAAATTGCATTAATTTTACCTATAATTATTATTATTAAATATTCTAATATTATAATTTGAACAATTACTTCTATTATTTTCATTTTAATTTTATTAATTGGTTTATATCATGAATGAAATCAAGGGATATTAAATTGATCAAATTAATATTTATACACATATATAAGGGGTTGTAGTTAATTATAACATTTGATTTGCATTCAAAAAGTATTGAATATTCAATCTACCTTATAAATTGAATATGAAGCGATTGATTGCAGTTAGTTTCGACCTAACCTTAGGTAATTATTATACCCTTATTCTTTAATTGAAGCCAAAAAGAGGCGTATCACTGTTAATGATATAATTGAATTTTAAATTCCAATTAAGGAAGTATGGTGATCAAGTAAAAGCTGCTAACTTTTTTCTTTTAATGGTTAAATTCCATTTATACTTCTATTTATATAGTTTAAATAAAACCTTACATTTTCATTGTAATAATAAAATTCTATATTTTTATAAATTACTAAAATTAATTCATTATATCCAAAGATTTAATAATCTCCGTAACATCTTCAATGTCAAACTCTAAATATAAGCTATTTGGATATAAAAATAATAAAAAATTTATTAAAATTAAAATTCAAAATACAAATAATATTAAATAAATTTTTAAAGAATTATTATGTATCAAAAATAAAGTTTTAGAATAAGTAGATAATTTTTGATATAAATGCTGACCCCCAAAATATTCTGATCAACCTTGATCAAAACTTTTTACAATTAATTGACCGTAATTCAATGGGTAAAAAATTATTCCATAAGTTCTAATATAGGGTATAAACCATATAGACCCTAAAAAAGTTCTTAAATTATATATAAACAAAGATTTATTTAAAAAATATAAATTTCTTAAAGAAACTAAATATCCAAATAAACCTCCCATAATACATACAAATAATGTTAATAATTTTATATAAATAGGTAAACAAATTATATGAGGAAAAGGAAAAATTAACCAATTTAATATTCTACCTCCAATAATTCTTATAATTAGTAACCCTAATATTCCACGAAGTATAATTCAACTTTCATCGTTTAATATGTTTAAACTACCACAATTTAAATCCCCAGTTATTGAATAATAAACTAATCGAAATGAATATCTAACAGTTAAACCTGTAGAAAAATAATATAAAAAAAATGAAAATATATTAACATTTCTAATTCTAACAATTTCTAAAATTATATCCTTAGAATAAAATCCAGCTAAAAAAGGTATACCACATAAAGCTAAATTAGACACATTAAAACAAGCGGAAGTTAAAGGTATATGAATTCTCAATCCTCCTATTAAACGAATATCTTGAGAATTATTTATATTATGAATAATAGCCCCAGCACATATAAATAATAATGCTTTAAATAAAGCATGAGTTAATAAATGAAATATAGCTAATTTTAAAAATCCTATAGACAAAATTCTTATTATTAAACCTAATTGACTTAAAGTAGATAAAGCAATAATTTTTTTTAAATCAAATTCAAAATTAGCTCCTAACCCAGCCATAAATATAGTTAATCCAGATAATAACAATAATAATTGTCCTAACCAAGAAGTTCTTAAAATAATATTAAATCGGATTAATAAATATACACCAGCTGTGACTAAAGTAGAAGAATGAACTAAAGCAGAAACAGGAGTAGGGGCAGCCATAGCTGCTGGTAATCAAGAAGAAAAAGGAATTTGAGCTCTTTTAGTTATAGCAGCTAATATTATTAATCTTCCAATTGTTAATATTTCAAATTCGTTTTGTATAATTTCTAAATAAAAAATATAATTTCATCTTCCATAATTTAATATTCAAGCAATAGCAAGAAGAAAAGCTACATCTCCAATTCGATTAGATAAAGCAGTTAACATACCAGCATTATAAGATTTAATATTTTGAAAATAAATAACTAAACAATAAGAAACAAGTCCTAACCCATCTCATCCTAATAAAATTCTAATTAAATTTGGTCTAATAATTAATAATATTATTGATAAAACAAATATCAATACTAATATAATAAATCGATTAATATTATTATCATTTCTTATATATTCTTTTCTATAAAAAATTACTAAAGAAGCAATTATAAGAACAAAAGATATAAATAATAAACTTATTCAATCAAAAAGAAAAGTTATGACAATTCTAGAAGAATTTAAAGAAACTACTTCTCATTCAATAAAATAAATTATATCATTTAACAAAAAATATAAACTTAATAAAAAACATGATAAACTAATAGAAATTAAATAAATAAATCTAATTCTACAAATTGATAAATATTTCACGATCTAAAATGAATTAATTCATATCACTAACACCACAAATTAGTATTTTTTTTTAAACTATTTAAATATAATCATAATATAAATGATTCTCTTTTTAAAATTAATAAATTTAAAGGTAATCAATGTAAAAATATTAACAAATACTCCCGAATTTTTCCTCTTCTAAATGAATACACCCCAGAAAATAATTTTCCATGTTGACTAAAAGAATATAAATATAAAGTATAAGCAGCTCTAAAAAAAGATAATAATGATAATATAATTATAGAAATTCAAGATCAAGAAACAATTCTATTTAATAAAGAAATTTCTCCTAATAAATTTAATGTGGGAGGAGCCGCTATATTAGCTGATCTTAATAAAAATCATCATAAAGTTATTGAAGGTATAAAATTTAATAACCCCTTATTGATTAATATTCTTCGACTCCCAAGACGTTCATAAGATACATTAGCTAAACAAAATAACCCAGAAGAACATAAACCATGAGCAATTATTAATGTGTAAGAACCAGATAAACCTCAATAAGTCATAGTTAAAAGTCCTGATAAAACAATTCCTATATGAGCAACAGATGAATAAGCAATCAAAGCTTTTAAATCAGTTTGACGTAAACAAACTAATCTAACTAAAACACCTCCTACTAATCTAATTCTAATTCAAACAAATCTATATTTCAAATTTATTAGTTGTAAAAAAGCAATAACTCGTAATAATCCATAACCTCCTAATTTTAATATAATACCTGCTAAAATTATAGAACCAGAAACTGGAGCTTCAACATGAGCTTTAGGTAATCATAAATGAACTAAAAATATTGGTATTTTTACTAAAAAAGCGCATAACAAACAAAAATATAACAAATCATGATTAAATATAAAATTATTTATTAAATAAAAATTTATAGAACCAATTTTATTTATAACATAAAAAATACCAATTAATATAGGTAAAGAAACTAATAAGGTATAAAATAATAAATATACACCCGCCTGTAAACGTTCTGGTTGATAACCCCATCCTAAAATCAAAAATAATGTAGGAATTAATCTTCTTTCAAAAAATAAATAAAATATAAATAATCTTATTCTTGAAAAAGTTAAAATTAATAGTAATAATAAAATAACAATATTTAATAAAAATAAATTTTTATAATTATTATATTTATTAATTCTTTCTCTGGCTAATAATATTAATGAACAAATTCATAAACTTAACAAAATTAATCCATAGGATAATATATCACAACCTAAAAAATAAGAAATTTCTGATCAATAATTTATAAAATTATTTATTACTAAAAAAATAAATCTAATAAAAACTATTATAATTTGTACCATTCAGTATATATTACTTATAAAACAAAGAGGAGTTAAAAATAATAAAAAAAAAATAATTTTTAACATTATATAATTCTAAAAGATTGAAAATAATCATTTCCATGAGTACGAATTATAGAAATTAAAATTGATAAACCTAAAGCTCCTTCACATACTCTAAATGTTAAAAATATTATTCTAAAATAATTTTCATAATTTAATATATTTAAATAAATAAATAGTATAAAAAATAATATTAAAACAATAAATTCTAAACTTAAAAGTATTGAAAGTAAATGTTTTCGATTAGACACAAAACAAAATAACCCTAAAATAAATAAAATTATAGGTAAACTTCAATATAAAATTATAATCATTAGTTTTAATAGTTTAATAAAAACATTGGTCTTGTAAATCAAAAATAAGATTATTTCTTTTAAAACTTCAAGAGAAAAGATATTTCTTTTTCATTAATCCCCAAAATTAATATTTTAAATAAACTACCTCTTGAAATTATTCAATTAATATTATACTCATTAATTATTACTACTTCTATTATTTTTCTAAATATAATTCATCCACTAGCTTTAGGGTTAACTTTATTAATTCAAACAATTTTTGTATGTATATTAACCGGTTTAATAACTAAAAGTTTTTGATATTCATATATTTTATTTTTAATTTTTTTAGGAGGAATACTTGTATTATTTATTTACGTAACATCTTTAGCTTCTAATGAAATATTTAATTTATCAATTAAACTAACTGTATTTTCTTCATTAATTTTACTTTTTATAATAATTTTATCGCTTATTATTGATAAAACTTCTTTTTCTCTATTCTTAACAAATAATGATATGCAATCTATTATTAATATAAATTCTTATTTTATAGAAAATTCTTTATCTTTAAATAAATTATATAATTTTCCTACAAATTTTATTACAATTTTATTAATGAATTATTTATTAATTACCTTAATTGTTGTTGTAAAAATTACAAAATTATTTAAAGGACCTATTCGAATAATATCTTAATTAATGAATAAACCTTTACGAAATTCTCACCCCTTATTTAAAATTGCTAATAACGCTTTAGTAGATTTACCAGCTCCAATTAATATTTCAAGATGATGAAATTTTGGATCATTACTTGGATTATGTTTAATTATTCAAATTTTAACCGGATTATTTCTAGCTATGCACTATACTGCTGATATCAATTTAGCTTTTTATAGTGTTAATCATATCTGTCGAGATGTTAATTATGGTTGATTATTACGAACTTTACACGCTAACGGTGCATCATTTTTCTTTATTTGTATTTATTTACATGTAGGACGAGGAATCTATTATGGTTCATATATATTTACTCCAACTTGATTAATTGGAGTAATTATTTTATTTTTAGTAATAGGAACAGCTTTTATAGGTTATGTATTACCTTGAGGACAAATATCATTTTGAGGAGCCACTGTAATTACTAATTTATTGTCAGCTATTCCTTATTTAGGTATAGATCTAGTTCAATGATTATGAGGTGGATTTGCTGTTGATAATGCTACTTTAACTCGATTTTTTACATTTCATTTTATTTTACCATTTATTGTTCTTGCTATAACTATAATTCATTTATTATTTCTTCATCAAACAGGTTCTAATAACCCTATTGGATTAAATTCTAATATTGATAAAATTCCTTTTCATCCATATTTTACATTTAAGGATATTGTAGGATTTACTGTAATAATTTTTATTTTAATTTCATTAGTATTAATTAGACCAAATTTATTGGGAGATCCTGATAATTTTATCCCAGCTAATCCTTTAGTTACACCTGCTCATATTCAACCAGAATGATATTTTTTATTTGCTTATGCTATTTTACGATCAATTCCAAATAAACTAGGAGGAGTTATCGCATTAGTTTTATCAATCGCAATTTTAATAATCTTACCTTTTTATAATTTAAGAAAATTTCGAGGAATTCAATTCTATCCAATTAATCAAGTTATATTTTGATCTATATTAGTTACAGTAATTTTATTAACTTGAATTGGAGCTCGACCAGTCGAAGAACCTTATGTATTAATTGGACAAATTCTAACTGTTATGTATTTCTTATATTATTTAGTAAACCCATTAATCACAAAATGATGAGATAACTTATTAAATTAAATAGTTAATGAGCTTGAATAAGCATATGTTTTGAAAACATAAGATAGAATTTAATTTTCTATTAACTTTACTAAAAAAAATTCACTATAATAAAGAAAATAATAAAATTTTAAATCCAATAAAAAATAATAAATAATTTAAAGAAAAAGATAAAAAACATTTTCAAGCTAAATATATTAATTTATCATAACGAAATCGAGGTAAAGTACCTCGAATTCAAATAAAAACAAAAGAAATAAAAGTTAATTTAATATAAAATAATAAATTAAATACATCACATCCTAAAAAGATAACACAAAATAATATTCTTATAAATAAAATTCTTGCATATTCAGCTATAAAAATTAAAGCAAAACCCCCTCTTCTATATTCTACATTAAACCCTGAAACTAATTCTGATTCTCCTTCAGCAAAATCAAAAGGAGTACGATTAGTTTCAGCTAATGAAATAGTTAATCACACTAAAGCCATAGGAAATAAAATAATTAAAAATCATATATAAACTTGATAAAAATAAAAATAAATTATATTATAACTTCCAATTAAAAAAATAAAAGATAATAAAATTAAAGCTAAACTAACTTCATAAGAAATAGTTTGAGCTACAGCTCGTAAACCTCCTAATAAAGCATAATTAGAGTTAGAAGATCAACCAGCTACTATAACTGTATAAACCCCTAATCTAGTACAACATAAAAAAAATAAACCTCCTAAATTAAATGAATATAACTTAACAAAAAAAGGCATACATATCCAAACAAATAAAGATAAAAATAAAGAAAAAATTGGAGAAATATAATATCTTAAATAATTAGATAATAAAGGGTAAGTTTGTTCTTTTGTAAATAATTTAATTGCATCACAAAAAGGTTGAGGAATTCCTATTAAACCAACTTTATTAGGACCTTTACGAATCTGAATATATCCTAAAACTTTTCGCTCTAATAAAGTTAAAAAAGCTACACTTACTAATACACAAATAATTAATAATAAACTTCCAATTAATGATAAAATAAATTCTATATAAAACAAGTACTATTTGTAATAAAAATCACATAAATAAATTCTAAATTTATTGCACTAATCTGCCAAAATAGTTTTACATTAATAATATTCTTATAAAAAATATAATTATTTTAATATTTGGTCCTTTCGTACTAAAATATTATAATTTTTTAAAGATAGAAACCAACCTGGCTTACACCGGTTTGAACTCAGATCATGTAAGAATTTAAAAGTCGAACAGACTTAAAATTTGAACGGCTACACCCAAAATTATATCTTAATCCAACATCGAGGTCGCAATCTTTTTTATCGATATGAACTCTCCAAAAAAATTACGCTGTTATCCCTAAAGTAACTTAATTTTTTAATCATTATTAATGGATCATTTATTCATAAATTAATGTTTTTAAAAATTAAAAGTTTTTTAAATTTTAATATCACCCCAATAAAATATTTTTATTTATTAAAATTTAATTAATCTTTATAATTAAAATAAAAAAAAATATAAAGATTTATAGGGTCTTCTCGTCTTTTAAATAAATTTTAGCTTTTTGACTAAAAAATAAAATTCTACAAAAATTTTAAATGAAACAGTTAATATTTCGTCCAACCATTCATTCCAGCCTTCAATTAAAAGACTAATGATTATGCTACCTTTGCACAGTCAAAATACTGCGGCCATTTAAAATTTTCAGTGGGCAGGTTAGACTTTATATATAATTCAAAAAGACATGTTTTTGTTAAACAGGCGAATATTATTTTTGCCGAATTCTTTATTTAAACTTTTCATAAAAATTAATTTATACATTATTATATACTAATTTTATCATTATTGCTTAATTTTAATAATTAAAATTAACATTTTAATAAATAATTAAAATTTAATAAATAATTTAATTTATAAAATAAATTATAACATATTTTTTAATAATTGCTAATTCTAAGCATATATTTATTAAATTCATTTAATATTTTTAAAACTTTATTTTATAGCTTATCCCATAAAATATTAAAATTATAAACTAATTAATTAAATAAATAATTAAGTAAATTTATAATTTCTAAATTAAATTTATTTCTTAAAAAACTAGATACCTTTAAAAACGAATAACATTTCATTTCTAATATAATATTATAAATAATTTTGTTACATTAACTTAAATATTATATTAACTCTTTTAAAATCGAGAAAAATAAATATTTATTTTTTATTTAATAAACGCTGATACACAAGGTACAATAAATTAAATTTTCTTTTAAAATAAAATTTTTTCAAATTATTTCAATTTTCTTTTACAATACTAATAAACTATTATTAAAATTATTTTTTCTTTAAACAATACTAAAACTTTAAATTTTATAGTTATTTCTAATAATTAAATAAAAAATAATAAAAATTAATAAATAAAAACTAAATCAATTTATATTGATTTGCACAAAAATCTTTTCAATGTAAATGAAATACTTTACTTAATAAGCTTTAAATTGTCATTCTAGATACACTTTCCAGTACATCTACTATGTTACGACTTATCTTACCTTAATAATAAGAGCGACGGGCGATGTGTACATATTTTAGAGCTAAAATCAAATTATTAATCTTTATAATTTTACTACTAAATCCACTTTCAAAAATTTTTTCATAATTTTATCCATATAAATATATTTATTGTAACCCATTATTACTTTAATATAAGCTACACCTTGATCTGATATAAATTTTTATTAAAATTATTGAATATTATTATTCTTATAAAATATTCTGATAACGACGGTATATAAACTGATTACAAATTCAAGTAAGGTCCATCGTGGATTATCGATTACAAAACAGGTTCCTCTAGATAGACTAAAATACCGCCAAATTTTTTAAGTTTCAAGAACATAACTATTACTACTTTAGCAATTAATTTACATTTTAAATAATAGGGTATCTAATCCTAGTTTTTTATTAAAATTTTTTAACTTCAATTATATTTTTATATAATAATTTAAATATAAAATTTCACTTAATATATTTAATTTTATTATCATTAATAAATTTAATTTAATTAATGCTAAAAAAATTTATTTGTATTAGTGGTATAACCGCGACTGCTGGCACCAATTTGGTCAATACTTTTTAATATTGCTATTTCTAAATTTCTTTAATTAATAATATTAATTACTGCGATTAAATTTATATATTTATTTTTAAAATAAATATATAGTCATACAAAAATTTACATATAAATCAAATTAATAACAAATTTTTAAGCCAAAATAAAACTTTAA